AAGAATTTGGACATATTTATTATGATTTATGATTATGAGAAGCAATCCCACTACTTCTGATCCTGTGGTTTCTACACTTGAAGAAAAAAACCTAGGGCGTATCGCTCAAATTATTGGCCCAGTACTGGATGTCATTTTTCCACCGGGCAAGATGCCTAATATTTATAATGCTTTGGTAATTCAGGGTCGAGATACTGTCGGTCAGCAAATTAATGTAACTTGTGAAGTACAACAATTATTAGGAAATAATCGAGTGAGAGCTGTAGCTATGAGTGCTACAGATGGTCTGATGAGAGGAATGAAAGTGATTGACACAGGAGCTCCTCTAAGTGTTCCAGTCGGGGGAGCTACTCTCGGACGAATTTTCAACGTTCTTGGAGAGCCCGTTGATAATTTAGGTCCTGTCGATACTCGCACAACATCTCCTATTCATAGATCTGCACCCGCCTTCATACAGTTAGATACTAAATTATCAATCTTTGAAACAGGAATTAAAGTGGTGGATCTTTTAGCCCCCTATCGCCGTGGAGGAAAAATCGGACTATTTGGGGGAGCTGGAGTGGGTAAAACAGTACTCATCATGGAATTGATCAACAACATTGCCAAAGCTCACGGAGGCGTATCCGTATTTGGCGGAGTAGGTGAACGTACTCGTGAAGGAAATGATCTCTACATGGAAATGAAAGAATCCGGGGTGATTAATGAAAAAAATATTACAGAATCCAAAGTGGCTCTAGTCTATGGTCAAATGAATGAACCGCCAGGAGCTCGCATGAGAGTTGGCTTGACTGCCCTAACCATGGCGGAATATTTCCGGGATGTTAATGAGCAAGACGTACTTCTATTCATTGACAATATATTTCGTTTCGTTCAAGCAGGTTCCGAAGTCTCTGCCTTATTAGGCAGAATGCCTTCTGCAGTGGGTTATCAACCTACCCTTAGTACGGAAATGGGTTCTTTGCAAGAAAGAATTACTTCTACCAAGGAAGGATCCATAACATCGATCCAAGCAGTTTATGTACCTGCGGATGATTTGACCGACCCTGCTCCTGCCACGACATTTGCACATTTAGATGCTACTACCGTATTATCAAGAGGCTTAGCTGCCAAAGGTATTTATCCAGCAGTAGATCCCTTGGATTCAACGTCAACTATGTTACAACCTCGGATCGTTGGCGAGGAACATTATGAAACTGCACAAAGGGTTAAGCAAACTTCACAACGTTACAAAGAACTTCAGGACATTATAGCTATCCTTGGGTTGGACGAATTATCCGAAGAAGATCGTTTAACTGTAGCAAGAGCTCGCAAGATTGAGCGTTTTTTATCACAACCCTTCTTTGTGGCAGAAGTCTTTACTGGTTCTCCTGGGAAATATGTTGATCTAGCAGAAACAATTCGGGGGTTTCAATTCATCCTTTCCGGAGAATTAGATGGTCTTCCCGAGCAGGCCTTTTATTTGGTGGGTAACATCGATGAAGCTACCGCGAAAGCTATGAACTTAGAAGAGGAGAGCAAATTGAAGAAATGACCTTAAATCTTTGTGTAATGACTCCTAATCGAATGATTTGGGATTCCGAAGTGAAAGAAATTCTTTTATCTACTAATAGTGGACAAATTGGGGTATTACCAAATCATGCCCCCATTGCCACGGCTGTAGATATAGGTCTTTTGAGAATACGGCTAAAGGACCGATGGTTAACGGTGGCTCTTATGGGCGGTTTTGCTAGAATAAGTAATAATCAGATCACCATTTTAGGAAATGGTGCGGAAATTAGTACTGACATTGATCCACAAGAAGCTCAACAAACTCTTGAAATAGCTGAAGCTAACTTGAGTAGAGCTGAGGGTAAGAGACAAGCAATTGAAGCAAATCTAGCTCTCAGACGAGCTAGGACACGAGTAGAAGCTGTCAAAGTGATTTAGTCAATACATTCAGTTCTTTATTATATTATATTTTATTATTTTATAATAATATTTATATTATATATTATTATAATTTATATTATATATTATTATATATATTCTATATTATTATATAAGTTCTTTATTATATACTACACACTACATCTTGATTCTACAAATTTAACACAATGAAGTCTAATTTGATTAATCTGATGTGATGATAGAACGAAAAAAAGAGGATGGGTAGAAAAACTTATTAGATACCATGGAATCCGGTATCTAATAAGTTCTACCTACTATTGGATTTGAACCAATGACTCCCGCCGTATGAAAGCAATACTCTAACCACTGGGTTAAGTAGGTCATTTATCATCAAAAAAAGGGTCTCCATCACTTCGATGGATTATAGGTCAAATATTTTTTCTAAGCAATATAAATCTTTTACCAGTAAAAACAAACGGATCAGGGGACTATGGGATACCCTTCTTGACAAGAAATTGTCTCTATGTTAAAATGGTTATGACAAGGGCTATAGCTCAGTTAGGTAGAGCACCTCGTTTACACGTGCGCCAATGTTTTTCAAGGGAGCCCATTATACAATGACCATAATTGATCTTTTTGAGAAGTCGATGTCTTACTCCGTATATTCGAGAGAACAAGAGAAAAATAGCCTGACAATTTTGGTTTGATCCGGTTCAGGTGCAAATTCCGGTGCCAAATAAAATAGAACCTGCCATTATAAGGTAAATGCTCAGTCTATTCAATGCCAGGCATAATGAGTATAGGGATCTCAAAATAACCTCTTTTCGTCCTATGAGCTTTGAGGTGTATGAAGTCTCATATTTTATATTTTACTCTTGCAGCGGAGCGATAGAGACTGCATTTCACTTAGGTTGATCTAGGCCGAAGGCAGACCTAAATAAAGGTCACACTTCTTTGAAACACTTTGGTATTGCTCCTAGATCAGGATACAAATAATGAATCAGAGCACATGGAGCCATCTCATTATCTTCTTATCTTTCTCTAAAGAAAAAATATGGTGGACTAACTGATAACTGATCTTTACATCAGTTGATGAAAGAGCCCAATGCAACAAAATGCATGTTGGGTCTTTGAAACAGTTCGAATCATTTTGATAATAAGAAGTTTTCTCTGTTTTACCGAGAAGGTCTACGGTTCGAGTCCGTATAGCCCTAATACATTCCATTTTTTTTTTGTATAGAAATTTGAGTATTAGTAGGAACAATAAAAGAAACACAATAATTCATTCCAACGGACTCAATTGGTATTTGATCCGAGATTTGACAAATACCATCTCTCTTCATCCACTTTCATGAAGAAATTTCTTTATTAAATTCTTCATTCTATTATCTCTTGAATTTCTTCTTTACTATAAGATAGGGGATTCTTTACTTTCACTTTCTATTTAGAAGATCAATATGAAATAGAAAAATCTACAAAAATCTACAAAAATATACATAAGAAAATATACATAAGATAATAAGTAGAATAGAAAAGAAAAAGAACTAAGTATAAGCGCATGCTATATCTACATATATCTACATATCACATATAGAAATAGAATTGAAAGGAGAAAAAAAAAGGTATCTTCCTACGAATTAGTGAATCAGGCAGGGTTCCCTTGTGCAGAATAAGAAAAAGCGGGTCAATGATTAAAAATTTCATTGTCAATATGAAATATTCATACAAATCAAAATGTGGGAGAGATGAAGAAGATGCAGGTTCATTTATCTGATTGACTAGTCAAGTATGAGTTAATTCATAGATGTTTAGACTTTGATTCCCGAGGAATAAAGACTTTACAAAGAAAAATGGGATTCCATTTCTGTAATTTCATATGAGCAGAAAAATAGGATGACTCAAAAGAATTCTACACCATGAACTTTGTGCCGCGCACATCACTTAGTGGGGACCTCAGAAAATAACTTGAGCAAGAGTGACAAAAAAATATGAAATTTGAAAAAAAAAGACAGAAGAGACGAAATGAAGAAATCCAAAATAAGAAGAATCGGAGTGTATTTGTACTGTGTCTTAAATACATCCTTTCTATTCCTATCCTTACACTCTTTGATGAAATCCTTTTAGCTCATTTTTTTTTAGCTATTATATTTCAATTTCATATTTCAGATATAGACGAAAATTTAACATACTTTTGGAATAAGAAAAGTATGAACAGAGAGGAAAAAAATAAAAATGAAAAAGAAAGTAAAGAATATCTATCCCAATCCGTCTCAATGAATTAATCTCATTTGTATGAGGTATGGAATATCTATCCGATATATTATTCACGTGTCAGGAACCAGATTTGAACTGGTGACACGAGGATTTTCAGTCCTCTGCTCTACCAACTGAGCTATCCCGACCATTTCCCGTGCATCATCCTAGCAAAGTACTTCTATCTATAAAACGAAGACTCTCTTTGTAAATGTAAGGAAAAATATATGGACTCTAAATTATTCAATAACAGAGATTCCTTGAACATATCTTCATATCGTATTATACAAAACAAATGAGATTGGATTGGAATAAGATACGAGGAGATTTCTATTTGAATCCATTTGTGAAAGAACAGAGTGAATGAAATGATAAAGATATTTCATTTTGTTTAAATTGAGCCACTGATGAAAAAAAAAAAAAAAGAAAGAGGATGAGGATAAATAAAGAGCGAGAAAGTAAAATGGGCTTTTTATTGGGGATAGAGGGACTTGAACCCTCACGATTTAAAAATTCGACGGATTTTCCTCTTACTATAAATTTCATTGTTGTCGGTATTGACATGTAAAATGGGACTCTCTCTTTATTCTCGTCCGATTAATATTCAAAAGATCTATCAAACTCTGGAATGAATCATTTGATCACTGAATATTTGAATTCGATTCTTTTTTCAACTTCAATTGGAATTGATTCACAATAACTCTTCAATTTTTCATATATCTTTTGATCTTTATCATTCTAATTAATAGAGAATGGAAATAGAGGGTTTATATAGATCATTATCTTATATTATCTTATACTATTACTCATATTAATAGTAAATGTAAATAGTAATATTAATAGTAATAGAAATAAGAAAGAAATAAAGAATATAGAAAAGAATAAAGAATATAGAAATATTCTTTCTGTCATTTCAATAGAAGGATTTTAGCTATTAACGTAACGTAATCAATTTTATTCGTTAGAACAGCTTCCATTGAGTCTCTGCACCTATCCCTTTTTATTCTCATTTTCCATAGTTTTTTCTATCAAAACAAAGATTTGGCTCAGGATTGCCCATTTTTAGTTCCAGGGTTTCTCTGAATTTGGAAGTTACCACTTAGCAGGTTTCCATACCAAGGCTCAATCCAATCAAGTCCGTAGCGTCTACCAATTTCGCCATATCCCCTTTACTTTGAGACAAGGATCTAGTTGTAATTCCATCCACCTATTTCATTTATCTTGGCATTATTGAATTCATTAGGTAATGGATTCCTATATTGAAAAAGTGTATGCTGCTATTTTCTTTTTTTGCCTACCTTTTATTCTCTATTCTATCTATTCTATTATTTCATCTACATTGGATGAACTCTATTTGTTTCAATACAAAATGATTCTATCATTGATCTGTCCGCAATTCAATATGGATAGATATATCCCACATATATATATATGCCTTTACTACTCATTCATTTTTACAGTGCAGTTTTGGATAGTGTAACGGTCGATATTCATTCTTCTTTTTTCATTTCGAATTCGAATTTCATTGATATTTTCTTTATCTATTTTATATATTTTTTAGTTATTATACTATTTTATATTTTTATATATTATATTTCTATTTTTTATATATTATATTTCTATATTCTATATATATATATATGGAATTGAATTTCTATTTAGCTATTTAGATATTTAATTTATCTAGATCTAAAAAGTTTTCTTTTCTATTTTCTAAATAAAATCGAAAATATATATAACTAATAATTAAGAAATTGAAATAATAAATAAATGAAATAAAAAAAGAAGAAGAATCAATAGGTAATAGCTAAGATCCTTTCCTGTATTCTTATATACTATTGCTCTTATATCCGCCCGCTTAGCTCAGAGGTTAGAGTATCGCATTTGTAATGCGATGGTCATCGGTTCGATTCCGATAGCCGGCTCTTTTTTTTTTATCTATTTTTTTATTTCCATGATTGAAAATTTCTACTCTCGCTTTCTATAAATGTTGGGTCACCGATCTATTATGTCATGGTAACTTGCAGCTATAGCTATGAAGAAAAAAGTTGACTAGAACAATTAGATCTATACAGAAAAATTGGAAAACGTAACCTTCGCTTGAATTTCTTATATATACAAAAAATCCGAATATTGATAAAATTGAATTGATAAAATTTCTTTTATTCTGTTTTGTAGGACTTTAGTAAATTGATTTTTGCTTTGCTGATCCTTTAGTTCATTAGTTCAGTCTAAATTTATATTTTTTTGTCAAATGAAAGTGAACCAAAAAGGAGCCTTTCTATGTCTCGTTACCGAGGACCTCGTTTCAAAAAAATACGCCGGCTGGGGGCTTTACCGGGACTAACTAGTAAAAGACCCAGATCCAGAAGTGATCTTCAAACCCAATTGCGCTCTGGAAAAAGATCACAATATCGTATTCGTTTAGAAGAGAAACAGAAATTGCGTTTCCATTATGGTCTGACAGAGCGACAATTACTTAAATATGTGCATATTGCTGGAAAAGCCAAAGGGTCAACAGGCCAGGTTTTACTACAATTACTTGAAATGCGTTTGGATAACATCCTTTTTCGATTAGGTATGGCTTCGACCATTCCTGGAGCCAGACAATTAGTTAACCATAGACACATTTTAGTTAATGGTCGTATAGTGGATATACCGAGTTATCGTTGCAAACCTCGAGATATTATTACTACGAAGGATAAAGAAAGATCGAAAGCTCTGATTCAAAATTATCTTGTTTCATCCCCCCGCGGGGAATTGCCAAACCATTTGGCTATTGACTCCTTACAATATAAAGGATTTGTAAATCAAATAATAGATAGTAAATGGATCGGTCTGAAAATAAATGAGTTGTTGGTCGTAGAATATTATTCCCGTCAGACTTGATTCTAACGAGAATCAAAAAGCAAGGTTCATACCAATTTTGACTCCTTTCGCTGAAGTAAATAGAATACCTCGTACCCTGTCTCATTCACGTATCAAAAAATCAAAAAAGGATCGGCAATAGGATTCTTTTGATTTTTTTTTCTTCTTTTCAATATAAATACGATATTTCTATTTGTATTTTACCTATCACAGGTATTAATTAGGGATAGATAATGTCTTAGGGATAGATAATGTCTATGAAATAAGTAAGTCTTACCATTCGAATAATGATTCTTTTTTATTTGATACATTATAGTCCGGTAACGTTGATGAATGAAAAGAAACGGAGAGAGAGGGATTCGAACCCTCGGTAAACAAAAAAAGTCTACATAGCAGTTCCAATGCTACGCCTTGAACCACTCGGCCATCTCTCCTACAGAATGTTATTCTTGACCAAAACCCGAATGAATAGCGAGTCCTTCATCTTAATTATAGTACATGTATGACCGCCCGATGGTTCCATAAGAAGAAATTTCTTTTCCAATTTCATATTTATCAACAACAACTTCTCTCATCATCTAACCCATGGAATTCATGAATCGTCCGATGAATCTTTCTATTTCAACTATTTCATAGGTTCTTCAACTTATATGAAATAGTAATATAGTATAATATAGTAATAGTCATTGGTATACTACGAAATTGGAATGAAATCTAATCTGATTCAACTATTTCATTTCATCTTTGTCCAAAAATGAGACACCGCATTTTTTCCAATAAGTTTGTTTTTATGTTATTTTGTACTGTACAATTCCTTTTTTGTGGGATCATTTCCCCGAAGGGGAATGAGAATAATTATAGAATGAATTACTAATTATGCCTAGATCTCGAATAAATGGAAATTTTATTGATAAGACCTCTTCAATTGTAGCCAATATTTTATTACGAATAATTCCGACAACTTCAGGAGAAAAAAAGGCATTTACCTATTACAGAGATGGTGCGATTTGATTTTTTCTTGTTTTTTCCCTCATTTTTCTTTTTTACGAGAAAAAGAACGTAGTTAGGAATAGAAAAAAAACAAATCAGTGAAAGAAACCTACGCTTGGTGAAGGTGAAGTTTATAGATAGAGCAATTCCTTCTGTCGTGTATCCTCGATTGATGCAGCCTTAGATGCTTCAATTATCGATTTTAGTATTGAGCGAAAGGTTATTTTCTATAGGTTCTGTATTGGAGGTCAATACTACTTCATTTAGTACCAATAGGTGGCATCGGGGAAAAAGCACTACACCTAGGAATCAACAACACAAAAACTTTGTTATAAAGAACCCTTTTCCTTATAAGTATCGGGACTAAAAAGAATGGTTAGGAAAACAAAGATCCATCTCATTCGTACTTTTGGTACCCGTATAACCATCAAAGACCGTTGAAGTGACTAATTCCCGGAAATTATAAGCGTTGAGTACAAAGAAATCTTTGGAGTTACCATTTCTATATAGCACTAATATAATTGGTATTAAGAAAAAACCTCTTGTGGGAAGGCTGGCTAGAAATTTCTTGTAAAAATACCAGCTCCTGTCAGTTCATAAAGAGAATAGTGAAATTTTGATTACATGAATTATTCCTCTTAGTACTATGCACAGAAGGGAGGAGCCGTATGAGATGAAAATCTCACGTACGGTTCTGGAACGGAGATTCTTTTACTAGAATGAACGACCGTAACGGATGTCGGCTCAATCCGAAGGAAATTATGCAGAAGCTTTACAGAATTATTATGAAGCTACGCGACCAGAAATTGATCCCTATGATCGAAGTTATATACTCTATAACATAGGTCTTATACACACAAGCAACGGAGAGCATACAAAAGCTTTGGAATATTATTTCCGAGCACTAGAACGAAATCCATTTTTACCACAAGCTTTGAATAATATGGCCGTGATCTGTCATTACGTGCGACTATCTTCACTATAGAAAGAAAAAGATTGAATCGTCTAGTAAATACTAGAAAAAGATAGGCTTTCTACATAGGAATCGTCCAAAGTAACGATTTTTATCAGCTGTAGCAAGGAAAAAGACTTCGCGAGAACCAAAAAAATCGGAAGAAATAGGTATGGCCTATATACTATACTCTATGGATAAAGAGTCGAATTGATAGAGAAAGCACCGTAAAGATCCATTAGTAAGCTATTATTTGGTAAATACAGTTAAGAACTGCTTACTTATGTCATGATATGGGATAAAAAAAGTGAGAAATCAACTTATGTAATAGAGTTGATCTACTAAAGTATTGAGCAGCGGTGTAGCATCAGATCCCAAAGATAGTAAGTTCTTTTTTCTTAACGGAGGAAAGTCTTTTTCAAAGATTCTATAGAAATAGAAATCTCATATACCATATATGAAATATGAAAAAATATGAAACCGAGATAGTTACCTTTCAGAAAATCCTAACGATATCGGGGGATATCTATGCTTCATTCTTCTGAAGGTGGGAGAAAAGAGAAAACTAATCATTGATCCAAATTAGAATTGGAAACTTATGCAATAAAAATCTTCTGGTTAACCCAAGAGAAAATAGAATAGATTGATGAGAAATTGAATTCAGTTAGCATAGGATAGATTAAGAGAAGACGGGACATCGATTGCTGAGCCGTATGAGGTAGGAAACTCTCAAGTACGGTTCTAAGGGAGGGAATTTACTAACCTATTCCGACCGGGGAGAACAGGCCATTCTACAAGGCGATTCGGAAATTGCGGAGGCTTGGTTCGATCAAGCTGCTGAGTATTGGAAACAAGCTATAGTGCTTACTCCAGGGAATTATATTGAAGCATATAATTGGTTAAAAATAACGAGGCGTTTTGAATAAGACCATTCTCTTAATCAAATTAAATAAATCGTTCCTATGAGAAGATCCAATCAAGAATTTTATTATATCCCTTCTTTCTAAATTTAGAAAAAATCATTTTTTTGTTATCCTGGGAAATGCTTTG